CCATAATTCCAACAGTCGTGATTAATATTAACATAATAGAAGTAAGTGGATCGATCAAGTAGCCGAATTCTAAAGAAAAATCATTATCGAGGGTCCAAGACCATACATATTGATAGATAAAACTGCTATTTATTTGCTGAATAGACAGATTAGTTGAAAAAATCATGACTATACTTAACAATAAAATACTCGGAAAAGCCCACATACGACGAAGATTTTTTGTTGCTCTCGGAAAAAGAAGAAGTCCCACTCCTATTAACATAGGAACTGGAAGTGGAAGGAAAGGTATGATCCACGCATATTGATATGTCTGTTCCATAAAAAAAGTTTTTTAATTCTTAATTAATATTAATTGGTTCCGATTCACCGGATCTTACCTCTTTTGAAAGGAGTCAATAAAAAAATGAAGATATGCACTAACTTAAACCAACTTAAATAGAATTTTTGAATTTTTATTTCTTTTTACTTATTCTTTCTGAGTTTCTGCTAAATACTTCAAATATTCAAATCAAGAAGTTCTAATTGGTCAAATCATAGAGATTAATTACGAGTCTCCTTCTAACTTTCAAATTCGAGTCAAATTAGGCATATTTTTCCCGAGTTTAACAAGTTACTAAAAAAAAAGAATATTCTTCTTTTTACTATTTTTAGTAATAGTTTATGCCATTTTACCATATCTTGCACCCATCTTATCTATTCTTTTTTATTTTTCGAATCAAAAATATTATCTAGAAAAGAAATACATAATAAATTAGAAAGCGAAAATTTATTTTGAACAATAGATGTCTTTCACATCCAGCTATACCAATGAGTAATCTCTTAATTTTTATTTAAATGGCAGTTCCAAAAAAACGTACTTCTGCATCAAAAAAGCGTATTCGTAAAAATTTTTGGAAAGGGAAGGGGTATTGGGCAGCGTTAAAAGCGTTTTCCTTAGGGAAATCTCTTTCTACTGGGAATTCAAAAAGTTTTTTTGTGCAACAAACAAATAAAATAAGTAATAAAACATAACACGTTGGAATAATAGGAATTGGCCTGACTCAAAAACCGAGTCATTTCGTTTCGAAAATCAAATTCCCGATTTCCATTCCTATTGATTAACTCAACAGGGAATGGAAATCGTTCCGCTCTTAGAATATGTAAAATAAGAATTTTTCTGTTTACCATACCGAATTCGAAAAAAAAAATACTTTTTTTTCTTGACAAAAAACACAAGATACTCCATTTGCTTTTTAGTATATTTTCTCATTTCCAAGGCAGGGATTATTATTTTCCCCATCGACCTATTTGTTACAAGAATATAAGGTTTTCTTTTTTCTATAGATCCCCTTTTTCTCTATAATCTATAAAAGGGCGGACAGAAAATCTTTCGTTACTAAAATCATTGAAACTAATTGATTAAAATTCTAAACCTCTTTGTGGAACTTTCTTCCTTTTGTATTTTCTCTGAATTCCTATATAAGACCCCATATATCTCTCGCCATCAATCCACTCACAAACACTTAGCGAGGCTATTTTGGATAAATCTGTGTCAATTTTGAATAATCCAAAACAGGTTCTTTTTTTTTTTTTTCATTGAGGAAATGGATTTTTTGGTTTTGATTTTTGAAATCAAATAAATCAAAAACAATTCATTAAAACAAACATTTTTGTGGGGGGGGGTTCTATCTCTTAATTCATAGTAGGACTATATAGTTTTAGAAGAGTTCAAGTTGAGGAGAGTATAAAATACACAATAAAACTAAGACCCTAACCTAAAATAATGAACCTTCAAATACCTATTTGAACCAACTTTTATTCATGAATTTGAAGCTTTCCTAAAAAATATTGCACCCAATTGAATTCTAAAATCTAGACGATTGCTTATTCATAGGCTATTATAAGTTCAAGACAAGCCGCTATGGTGAAATTGGTAGACACGCTGCTCTTAGGAAGCAGTGCTAGAGCATCTCGGTTCGAGTCCGAGTGGCGGCATGTCATCTCCTAAAAAAAGTAAATAGATCCTATAATGAATTCAATTCCCGATTTCCCTTTGTATAATTAAGGGACTCCTCTTTTAAAAAATTTTTATGATATTTTCAACCTTAGAGCATATATTAACTCATATTTCTTTTTCGATCGTTTCAATTGTAATTACAATTCATTTTATAACCTTTTTAGTCGATAAAATCGTAAACCTATATGATTCATCCGAAAAGGGCATGATAATTACTTTTTTCTGTATAACAGGATTATTAGTTACTCGTTGGGTTTATTCGGGACATTTTCCACTAAGTGATTTATATGAATCGTTAATCTTCCTTTCATGGAGTCTTTCCCTTATTCATATAGTTCCGTATTTCAAAAAAAATCAAAATCTTCTAAGCACAATAATTGGCCCAAGTGCTATTTTTACCCAGGGCTTTGCTACTTCAGGTCTTTTAACTGAAATACATGAATCCAAAATATTAGTACCCGCCCTTCAATCCGAGTGGTTAATAATGCACGTAAGTATGATGAT